GAATAAAACATAGACATTTCGCCTATCATTAGAATTTTCTGAAAGGTAACTATCTCAGTTTCATATCATATAGAAATTTAGATTATATAGAATTTTTGAAAAAGACTTTCGAAAGGAAAGACTTACTATCTTTGGGATCTGATCCTACACCGCTGCTCAATACCTTAGTGGATCAACTCTATTACATAAGTTGATTACTAACGTTTGTCTCACATCATGACATAAGTAAGCAGTTCTTATTGTATCGGCCAAAACCTCGCTAATTGATCTTTACGGTGCTTACTCTATCAATTAGATACTTTACCCATAGACTAAAATAGCTAGGCATATCTATTTCTTCATATTTCAACTTCTATGAAGTTTCTTTCTTTTCTACAGCTAATAAAAATCGTTGTTTTAGACGATGCTTATGTAGAAAGCCCTTTTTTATAGTATTTACTAGTGAATTTGATCTTTCTTTACTTTTTTCTTTCTATAGTGGAGATAGTCGCACGTAATGACAGATCACGGCCATATTATTAAAAGCTTGTGGTAAGAATGGGTTTCGTTCGAGCGCTCGAAAATAATATTCCAAAGCTTTTGTGTGTTCTCCGTTACTTGTGTGGATAAGTCCTATGTTATAGAGTATATAACTTCGGTCATAGGGATCAATTTCTAGTCGCATAGCTTCATAATAATTCTGTAAAGCTTCCGCATAATTTCCTTCGGATTGGGCTGACATCCGTTACGGTCGTCATTCAATTCAAAGAATCTCCGTTACAGAACCGTACATGAGATTTTCATCTCATACGGCTCCTCCCTTATGTGCATAATGATAAAATGATAAAATAAAGAAGATGAAAAACTTCTCATTATGAACTGAGTAGGGCTAGTGTTTTTACAAGAAATCTCTAGCCAACCTTCCTGCAAGAGATCTTTTCTTAACATCAAACGTATTGGTACTAGAGAGAAATGATAACTCCAACAATTTCTTTGTTCTCAACGCTTCCCAAATTCCAGAAATAAGTCACTTCAACAGCCTTCGATGGTTATACGGGTATCCAAAATACAAACGAGATGGATGTTTGTTGTCCCAACCATTCTTTTAGTCCCAAGCCTGCTAAAGAAAGGGATAATTTATAACAAAGTTTTAGTGTTGTTGATTCCTAGGTGTAGTGCTTCTTCCCCTCTGCTGCCTATTGGTATTAGTGGACTAGGATTGACCTGTAATACCGAACCATAGGTATAACCTTTCGCTCAATACTAGAATCGAGAATTGAAACATAGCATCTGAGGCTGCATTAATCGAGGATACACGACAGAAGGAATTGTTCTATTTCCAAACTTTACCTTCAACAAGCGTAGATTTTTTTATTTTCTTTTTTTACCGATCACGAATCGTGTGTATTTCTTTTCTCGTAAGACTGAGAGTAATAAAAAAAATCAAATCGCACCATCTCTGTAATAGGTAAATGCCTCTTTTTCTCCTGAAGTTGTCGGAATTATTCGTAATAAGATATTGGCTACAATTGAAAAGGTTTTATCAATAAAATTTCCATTTATCCGCGATCTAGACATAGGTAGCAATCCATTCTATCATTGTTCTCATTACTTCTCGCGGGAAAATGATCCCCCAAGGAAAAGAATTCTACAGTACGAAATAACATAAAAACATATTCATTCTCATGAAAAAAAGAAAAAAATGGTCAGTCTATTCGATCTTAAAAAATTCAATATTCAAAAAAAGAATTGATAAGAACTAAGAAATCAATATGGGAACCGGATTCGATTCCATCTTACTTTACTGGAATAGTCTACCAATGAAAGAAACTATTCTTATTTGATTGAAGTTACAGCTTAGAATAACCTCAGTTGGTTGAATTATGATACAAAGAAGAAAAAGAATCATTGTATGATGAAAATAGAATAACGGCCCATTTTTTTGTGTTGTATATTTACGTGTATACACTATACAATCAACTATAAAAAAATTCTTTATCTATTTCTATTTTTAATAGAATAGATAGATAGGATAAGGGTTTTTTTGATAACTCTAAAACTGGCCTATAAAGCAATTTGAGAATTCTTCTGATATGGAATCATAGTCTAAATAGATAGAATCATGATCTAAAGATATCCATGAACCATAAAATATAGACCCCTCGCTCAGTCAATTCATTATAATTTCTAATTTCTTGATTTAATCCGGTCGGTATAGTATAAATAGATAATCAGAAAAAGAAGAAAACATTGTTTTTGCAAACATGAATAGAAATAGAATTTTTTTTTTCGTTTTTGTAAGAAAACAATTTTCTCTTTATCCCCCCAGCCTAGAAGGAAAGATCCTGCTTTTATTATGATGAAAAATTTTCTATTTTGATCGCTTTCTAGTTAGATTCTAGTTAGAATTGATTGGTTGTACCTACCCAATAATCTAATATGAATGATTCATTATTCACTCTATTTTCGGTTTTGGGGTCATAATCATTATGTAGGAGAGATGGCTGAGTGGTTGAAAGCG